AATCCCTGCTGCTACCATAGTAGCTGCGTGTATAAGAGCCGAAATGGGTGTAGGTCCTTCCATAGCATCAGGTAACCATATGTGAAGGGGAAATTGTGCGGATTTCGCAACTGCACCAAGGAATAAAAAAGAGGCACACAGAGTAACAAATAAAGAATTGACTCCATTATTATGAAGCAAATTATTAACTATTTCGAACAAATCTCGAAATTCGAAACTACCAGTTATCCAATAAAAACCTAAAATTCCTAATAATAAACCAAAATCCCCTATACGGTTGGTTACAAAAGCTTTTTGACAAGCACTTGCTGCAATGGGTCGCGTGAACCAAAAACCTATTAATAAATACGAACACATTCCCACAAGTTCCCAAAAAATATAAATTTGTATTAAATTGGAACTAGTAACTAATCCCAACATAGAAATATTAAAAAAACTCATATAAGCAAAAAATCTCAAATATCCCTGATCGTGAGACATATAATTGTCACTATAAATAAAAACCATGATTCCAACAGTAGTAATCAATATTGACATAATAGAAGTAAGTGAATCGATCAAGTGTCCGAATTCTAAAGAAAAATCATTATTGATGGTCCAAGACCATAGATATTGATAGATAAAACTTCCATTTATTTGCTGAATAGCCAAATTGGCCGAAAACACCATAGCTACACTTAACATCAAAACACTCGGAAAAGCCCACATACGACGAATATTTTTTGTTGCTGTGGGAATAAGCAGAAGTCCAAATCCCATTGACATAGTAACTGGAAATGGAAGAAAGGGTATTATCCATGCATATTGATATATATGTTCCATAAAAAACAAATTTTCATTTTTTTCTTATAATTATTTCCGATTCACCAATTTTTATCTCTTTCGAAAAGAACAATAATAAATCAACAAAAAATATATATATATGAAAACCTTTAAATAGTTTTATTTTTCATTATTCTGAACTATCTTTTTATCAAATATGGGAAATATGAAAAAAGTGACAGTTGGTTAGTCAAAAGGAATGACTAGGTAAAATTGATTACTTAGTTATTAACTTTAAGTATCTAAAAAAGTATCCAAAGAAAGATATCTATTAAGACAGAGAATATGTATGTGATTTTAAATTATTCTACAACTACATTCTACTCTGTCGATTTGTAACTATATCGTATAATAAGAAAAAACTAAGGAAAAACAGTTACACCAAAAGAGTACTTGACTCAAATATGGATCATAGTATGCATCAATAAATCGACTAAAAGAAAAAAGACTTAGTTATTTTATTCTAATTAATTTGTAGGAATTACCTAACTCAATGCGGAACTGATTGATTAGATTCTAATCCAACGGGGAAACTGATCTTTATCATAAATCTTAGAATACTCCTCTTATAGAACTGAAAAAAAAATAACTAAAAATAAAAGTCTCTCTTGTCGGGTAATGGAATGTTTTGTTTAACGGATTAGTTACTAGTTGAAATTAGAACTCAAATAAACACGTCACTCTGAACTTAATGAATTAATAGTAATCAAAATTCCTTTTAAATTTATGTCCCCGCTTATTATTATATATTCTATTTTTTTTTTCCTAGTCTATTATATATGTGATATACACGTATATATATATTTATATATACATATATATATAATATAAAAAAATATATAAAAGAAAAAAATTGATTTGTACCATAAAATAGTATGTAAAAATTATTGACATAATTAAGTAGAAAAAAAAACGAAAAAGAACGATCTATTTTGATTTGAGAAATATATGTCTTTCACATACAACGATAAAAATGAGTAACTCTTTTTGAATGGCAGTTCCAAAAAAACGTACTTCTATATCAAAAAAACGTATTCGTAGAAATATTTGGAAGAAAAGGGGATATTTTGCTGCAGTAAAAGCTTTTTCTTTAGCTAAATCGATTTCCACTGGGAATTCAAAAAGTTTTTTTGTGCGACAAACAAGTAAAAAAATTTTGGAGTAATCTAAAATTTCACGGCTCGAACAACTTCCCATTTTAGAAGATGGAAAATTTCCATTAACTAATGTATTGAACTTTATTGAATTCCTTATATAGTAGTTAGAATTAGTTGCTGTGGTATGTAGAATAATAATTTTTCCGTCTACTCTGGGTTCTAAATATAATATTCTTTTTTTTCATTCTCGTTTTTATTATAGTCGATTTCATTTGTGATATGGTTTTCCCTATTACTGTACTTTTCTTTTCACAATAGATTTCTATTGTGAAAAGAAAAGTACAGTAAATTGCGATAGGTATGGAAACTTTTTTGTTTTATTATATGCCTAATTCAAAATAAAAGGGCAATTCATTGGGTTGATCATAAATTCGAAATATTATGTACACAATAAAGAGTATTAAAAGAGTATTATACATTATATTAACTAATATAGTTATATATTAATTAAGATTCATTAATTCTTAAATATGAATTCTTAATAAATTCTCATATAGTTTATGATTCCATTCGTTTTTCATTTAATTTATCCGATTTCATGGGTTTAAAATGAATAAAAAAAAATGGAAAAAGGGGAAACTCTGGAGTTTATACCTCGATTTAGAACAAAACTTTGAAATTCCAACTGTTCCGGGAATACTTAGTATATAGTACATAAAAATAGATTGTTAAAACAGAACCCACGAAGATACTAACTAAAGCTTATTAAAGCTTATTGAGGATTCAAATATGAATTTCAAGCAGCCTTTATTCAATTCATCAATTCTAATGTTTCTTAAACCATATGGAATCCTTTAATCTCGACGATTCAACATGGATTGACTATTATTATTTCAAGTAAGCCGCCATGGTGAAATCGGTAGACACGCTGCTCTTAGGAAGCAGTGCTAGAGCATCTCGGTTCGAGTCCGAGTGGCGGCATACTATAAAAAAAGAAACACAACGAATCCTATAATGTATTTAATTCCTGATTTCAATTCTGTAATGGGAACCCCATTTATGTTTATGATATTTGTGACTTTAGAACATATATTAACTCATCTCTCTTTTTCGATTATTTCAATTGTGATTACGATTCATTTGATGAACTTATTAGTTTACGAAATCCTAGGATTACGCGATTCGCCGGAAAAAGGGATGATAGCGACTTTTTTCTTTATAACAGGATTATTAGTTACTCGTTGGATTTCTTCGAAACATTTTCCTTTAAGTAATTTATACGAGTCATTAATCTTTCTTTCATGGAGTTTTTCCATTATTCATATAATTCCCAAGATGCGGAATCATAAAAATGATTTAAGTGCAATAACCATACCAAGTGCCATTTTTACCCAAGGGTTCGCCACATCGGGTCTTTCAACTGAAATGCACCAATCGACAATATTAGTACCCGCTCTACAATCTCAGTGGTTAATGATGCACGTAAGTATGATGTTATTGAGCTATGCATCTCTTTTATGCGGATCATTATTATCGGTTGCTTTTCTAGTTATTACATTTCGAAAAAACATCGATATTTTTTGTAAAAGCAATAATTTCTTAATTAAGTCATTTTTCTTTGGAGAGATCCACTACTTGAATGAAAAAAGAAATGTTTTTAAAGACGCCTCTTTTCTTTCATTTCGAAATTATTACAAATATCAATTAACTCAGCGTTTGGATTATTGGAGTTATCGTGTCATTAGTTTAGGATTTATCTTTTTAACTATAGGTATTCTTTCTGGAGCAGTATGGGCTAATGAGGCATGGGGATCCTATTGGAATTGGGACCCCAAGGAAACTTGGGCATTTATTACTTGGACCATATTCGCGATTTATTCACATACTAGAACAAATCAAAGTTTTCAAGGTACGAATTCGGCACTTGTAGCTTCTATAGGATTTTTTATAATTTGGATATGTTATTTCGGAATCAATCTATTAGGAATAGGTCTACATAGTTATGGTTCATTCACATTACAATCTAATTAAATAAACTCCACGAGGAACACATAAGAACATCATCCCATATATAACGAAAGTTCGTGCGGGTTTTTGAGAACCCTTTATTCAAAGGGTTCTCAAAAACTCGAGATACATCTCATTACAATCCTAACTAATTTTTTTGCATTATACAGCGAACTCAAAATGAAAGAATTATATATAAGACTTTGCTTTCTATCTCATTAATGAAAACTATCTATGAAAATAATTAGATAGGATAGCTTGTACCTTGTCAACTGATAGCGAGAGAACGAAATCAGGATAAATACCAATCCCTATTACAGGTAGAAAGATACAGATCGAAACAAATAGTTCTCGCGGTCCAGAATCCATAAAATTAGAGTTTTGGACGTTGAATAGTTTATACCCATAGAACATCTGACGTGACATAGATAATAAATAAATGGGAGTTAATATCATTCCAATTGCCATTATAAATGTAATTAGCATTTTGGGCATTAAAAGATATTTTGGACTGGTAATTATTCCAAAAAAGACTGCTGATTCCGCAACAAAACCACTAATCCCCGGCAATGCAAGAGAGGCCATCGAGAAACTACTAAACATGGTAAATATTTTCGGCATTGGAATAGATATCCCACCCATTTCGTCGAGATAAATAAGACGTATTCTATCACAACTCGTTCCCACTAAGAAAAAAAGTGCAGCACCAATAAATCCATGAGAGAGTATTTGTAAAATGGCCCCGTTGAGTCCCATGTCGGTTATAGAACCAATTCCTATAATTGTAAAACCCATGTGAGATACAGAAGAATAGGCTATTCTCTTTTTTAAATTGCGTTGACCAAGAGAGGTTGAAGCTGCATAGATTATTTGGATTGTCCCTACTATCACCAACCAGGGAGAAAATATAGAATGAGCATGCGGTAATAATTCCATATTGATCCGAATTAATCCGTAGGCTCCCATTTTTAATAAGATTCCAGCTAGAAGCATACATGTACTGTAATGCGCTTCTCCATGAGTATCGGGTAACCATGTATGTAGGGGTATAATCGGCAATTTGACAGCATAAGCAATAAGGAAGCCAAAATAGAATATTATTTCCAATGTCACAGGATATGATTGATTGGCTAATCTTTCAAAATCCAATGTCGGCCCATTGGAACCGTATAAACCCATACCCAGAACTCCTATTAATAGAAAAATGGAACCCCCCGCAGTGTACAAAATAAACTTTGTAGCTGAGTACAAACGTTTTTTTCCTCCCCACATGGATAAAAGTAAGTAAACAGGAATTAATTCTAACTCCCACATGATGAAAAAAAGTAAAAGGTCTCGAGAAGAAAACGATCCTATTTGACCACTGTACATTGCTAACATCAGGAAATAGAAAAATTGCGAATTTCGAGTAACCGGCCAAGCTGCTAAAGTAGCTAAAGTAGTGATAAATCCTGTCAGTAAAATAGGCCCTATGGAAAGCCCATCGATTCCCAGTTTCCAGTGAAAATCAAAAATATCTATCCATTTTGAATCTTCCCCCAATTGAACTAACGTATCGTCCAATTGGAAATGATAACAGAATACATAGGTTGTTAGAAGGAGTTCAAGTAAGCATATACATATAGTATACCACCTAAATACCTTATTTCCCCTATGAGGAAAAAAGAAAATTGAAGAACCCGCGAATATCGGCAAAACAACAAGTATTGTTAACCAAGGGAAATAACTCGTGATAAAGACAAGATACGGATTGATTGACCAAAAAGCCCCTTGCTCGAGAAAATATATTTTCTCGAGCAAGGGGCTTTTGTCGGTAAAAAGGAATCAAATGATTCAAGTGGAGTTTTTTATAACGTATCAATAAGATAGACCCATGCTGCGAGTTGTTTCATGCCATAAATAAACACGGACACTCAAAAAATCTGTTGGGCAAGCGGATTCACATCTCTTACAACCTACACAGTCCTCGGTTCTTGGGGCGGAAGCAATTTGCTTAGCTTTACATCCATCCCAAGGTATCATTTCCAATACATCTGTGGGGCAAGCTCGTACACATTGAGTACACCCTATACATGTATCATAAATTTTTACTGAATGCGACATTGGATCTATAAATTCCAGTTTTGAACATAAAAAATTTTCGATCTGGTAAAATAAGTAGACTTGTCTATTTATATTGTGGACACCAGACGAATCAATGGTTTATCAAAATCTTAAGAATCAATAGATTTTTAAATCTGTTCATGAGAAAGGACCAGGGGGCTTTGATTTTCGTTTCAATAACATGCTAATACGAGTCACACATATTAATTCAAATTGTCCAACAAATGGTCAATTTTCTTACTATAAATTACTATAAATAAACAAATAAACTATATTATATCTATCCATATATAAATAATAAATAGATATATATTATCCATTTAATAGATATGCTAATTTTGACTAATTATTCAATAAATTCGATTGATTAATACGAATTGATTTTCTGTTACGATGGATCGACGAAACAATAGCTAGCCCAATAGCTGCTTCAGCGGCCGCAATAGCTATAATAAAGATGGAAAAAATATCTCCTTTTAATTGTCGACTATCAAATACATCAGAAAATGTTACGAGATTTATATTAACCGAATTTAGTATAAGCTCAAGACACATAAGTGCCCTAACCACGGTTCGACTTGTGATCAGTCCATAGATACCGATAGAGAATAAATAGACACTCAAAAAAAGTACATGCTCGAACATCATTGACTAATTCCTCATCAATCTAGATTCATTTCAACATGAACAACAAGTCAATCGATTCGATTGACTAGAATAGAGCAATTACAGAAAAAAGAGGGTATTGGCATTAGATTTAACTAAAATAAAACCCTTAACCTTTTTCATTTTAGAATATATAATTCTAAGAATTTTGTGAATTCTGAATCCTAAGTATTTATTATTGACGGGCCATAGTAATTGCACCTATCAAAGAAACTAAGAGAATTATAGAAATAAATTCAAACGGAAGATAAAAATCTGTTGATAAATGAATTCCAATTTGTTGAACGTTACTTACAAGGTCCTGTTCGATAATCTGGTTTGATTTTGTAGTCCAAATAATTCCGTACCAGGACGTATCCGAGATAGTAAGAATTAGTGAAAAAAAAATACTTGTACAAACCAGTAAAGTAACCCCATCCCCAACGGTCCAAAGATGGGAATTATTGGAATATTCTGAACCATTCATGAACATAACAGCAAATATAATTAAGACATTTATGGCTCCCACATAAATAAGGAGCTGTGCGGCAGCTACAAAATAGGAGTTCAATAGAATATAGAATAAAGATATACAAACAAGAACCAATCCTAATGAAAAGGCAGAATAAATTGGATTGGTAAGTAATACTACCCCCAGACCTCCTAATATAAGAAATGATCCTAGAAATACTACAAGTATATCATGTATTGGTCCAGGTAAATCCATTATGTATAAAATAAGAGATAAATAAGTCGAGATATTTCATGACCTTACTAAATGGTCCAGGAAAGAGAAAGGGCTTTGCCTTTTTTTTATCTGAAAGAAAAAAGAAAAAACTAGTTCGAATTTTATATTTCGAAAAAATAACGAAAAGTAGAATCTATTCTGAAGTTTAAATCTAAAGAATAATTCTCAACAAACAATCAATAGTTATGTAGTTTCTGACCAACCAAAAGAAAAGAAGCCGGGATCCTCTATATCCAAAGAAAATATTAGTAATCGGTAATCGTTCTTGAATCAAGGGGTTTATCTTTGTCTATTTTGATTTGAGTTGAATTCATAACTGTTTGAATTGAGCAATCCCCAATTACTGACATTGGTAAACGACCTAAAGCAATTTGATTATAATTCAATTCGTGACGATCATAAGTGGAAAGTTCATATTCTTCAGTCATTGATAAACAGTTTGTTGGACAATACTCGACACAGTTACCACAAAATATACAAACCCCAAAATCAATACTGTAATTAAGCAATTGTTTCTTTTTAATATTCCTTTCAAATCTCCAATCAACAACAGGTAAATCTATGGGACATACACGAACACATACTTCACAAGCAATACATTTATCAAATTCAAAATGGATTCGGCCGCGGAAACGCTCTGATGTGATCGATTTTTCATAAGGATACTGAATAGTGACAGGTAAACGATTTGTATGGGATAAGGTAATTATGAAACTTTGACCGATGTATCTTGCGGCTCGTATTGTTTGTTGACCATAATTTATGAAACCGGTCACCATAGGGAACATATTGTGGATATCCATGACTAAATTGATGTTTCTTTCTCTTGTTTGAGATAGTTGTTATAAATCTAGAATATCGTTATCTTATTCTGTTATTTAGAGAGAAACAAGTTGAGAAGAAGTTGTCAATAATAGATTACCTAATGAAATAGGTAAAAGAAATTTCCATCCAAGATTTAATAGCTGATCCATTCTCATCCTAGGTAAAGTCCATCTTGTTGTGATAGAAATGAAGAGAAAAAAAAAAGCTTTAGCTAATGTAATAAAGATACCAATTGTCATTCCAAAGACTCCAGCAATTTGATTTATTCCGAAAAGTTCAGGAATAGATATATATGGAATAGATAAATTCCACCCACCCAAGTAAAGCACTGTTGTAAATAATGAAGAAACTAATAAATTTAGGTAAGAGGCGAGGTAAAATAAACCGTATTTGATACCCGAATATTCTGTTTGATAACCTGCTACTAATTCCTCTTCCGCTTCTGGTAAATCAAAGGGCAATCTTTCACATTCTGCTAGAGAAGAAATAATAAAAACTATAAATCCTATAGGCTGACGCCAAAGATTCCACCCCCCAAAACCATATTTTGACTGTGCCTCAACTATATCAACTGTACTTGAACTGTTAGATAATCATAGTCGATAATAACATGACTGCTGGAATCGCTATTCCAAAACCGTACATGAGACCTCAGCTTCATACGGCTCCTCTATGGCCGCAAATAAATGCAAGTAAGGACTTGTTCGGTATTATCACCATCTTTGGATGATAAACGGAATAAAGATACATCAGAAAGTCCCAAATTAGACCAATGGAATTCCGTCTGCTAGAGTAAAAAGGGGCGCTTCTGAATTTATCTCATCCATTATTATTTCAATTTCTCTTTGTTTGATAATAACTTAATCCTTTAATAAAATACTCGTTATACCAATAAATATAAAGAACAAATTAGGCATTAGTTCCAAATTCGTGATAAGAATTCTGTATGTATAGATATGGATGACAAAAAAATAATAAATAAAAATATTTTCTTATTTTCATCCATTTTTTATCATTTCCTTTTTTCCTGGTCTTCTTTCTCAGAGGAAGGTACTCTAAAAAAAGAAAGAAATAAAAGATTAATTCGTTTTTGATAGTCATTTCTTTAATCAGTGAATAGGAGCATACTCTAGATCGGAATCGCGGGGAAGTACTGCTTCATCATTTCTACTAACTTAGAGCCCTCATTATGATTCGTTTTATCAAAAAATTTATGCAAAAATACCTTTTTTTGATACCTTACATTATCTCCATTACTAATCTTTTGTGTACCTTGGTGTTTCTAACTGTTCACTGATTTTTGATTGATCCCCGGTATGGCAAGACATACAAGACAGTAGTCGAAACCCCATACAGTCGATCTTTTGTACCCGCTTCAAGACATGATGACTAATCAAAGAATATCAATCTTGGGGTAAATAGTTTATACTATTTATGTTTACTTCAACTTTATTCTTGTACATAGGGAATGAGATTTTATCTTCTTACTGCAAATTTGGAAGCAGTTTTATTTTACTCAGATGACTATCTGGTTTAATTTATCGAACCTAATAATGAATAAAAAAATGCAAATATTCATTCAATATATTCAACTCCCTTATTTTATTTATAGAAAGGGGGGAAAGGTTCATGTTCCAACGAATCACACGTAGAGATATTGATAACACACATAGAGTTAATGGTATTTCATAACTAATAGATTGAGCAGCAGCTCGCAGACCACCCGAAAAGGAATATTTATTATTCGACCCATATCCTGACATAAGAAGTCCAATAGGAGCAATACTTGAAATGGCGATCCATAAAGAAACACCTATACTGAGATCGGCTAAAACAAGTCGATATCCAAAAGGAATTACTAAATAACTTAGTAAAATTGATATGACCGCTATAGACGGTCCGACACTAAACAAACGGATATCTCCTCTAGATGGGAGAAGGTCCTCCTTAAAAAGTAGTTTGGTCCCATCTGCTAGAGCTTGAAGAATTCCCAATGGTCCGGCATATTCCGGACCAATACGTTGTTGTATTGCTGCGGATATTTCTCTTTCTAACCAAACAATTACCAGTACCCCCATTGTGACTCCCAATATAAGGGTTAAAATGGGGACAAGGATCCATATTAGTCCATAGACTTCTTTTAACGATTCCGATCTAGAAAAAGAATTGATAGCTTGTACTTCTATCGTATCAATTATCATTTCAACGATCAACTTCTCCCATAATAATATCTATACTACCTAGTATCGTCATGATATCAGCCAATTTCATTCTTTTAACTAGTTGAGGAAGAATTTGCAAATTTATGAAACCTGGTGGACGAATTTTCCATCTCCAGGGAAACACACTACTATCTCCTATCAAATAAATTCCTAATTCTCCTTTTGGTGCTTCTACTCTCACATAAAGTTCTTGTTTTGATAATTCAAAATTGGGAGAAAGTTTTTTGGTAATAAATCTATATTCAAAATTATTCCATTGGGAATTTTTTTCTCTATTAAAGCGTCTGACTTCTAAATTCTCATAGGGTCCCCCAGGAATTCCTTCTAGAGCCTGTTGAATAATTTTTACGGATTCCCCCATTTCGCCGATTCGTACTAAATAACGAGCTAGCGAATCTCCTTCTTTTTGCCATTGAACCTTCCAATCGAACTTATTGTAACACTCATAAGGATCAACTTTACGAAGATCCCATTGGATTCCAGAAGCTCGTAACATTGGTCCTGATAAACCCCAATTTATTGCTTCCTCTCCATCAATAATGCCTACTCCTTCCACTCGTTCCAAAAAAATAGGATTCCGTGTAATAAGTTTTTGATATTCAACAATTCCTGTTAAAGAATAATCGCAGAAATCCAAACATTTATCTATCCATCCATAAGGTAGATCGGCAGCTACTCCCCCGATACGGAAATAATTATGCATCATTCGCATACCTGTGGCGGCTTCGAATAGATCATATAGCAATTCCCTCTCTCTGAAAATATAGAAAAAGGGAGTTTGCGCACCGATATCCGCCATAAAAGGTCCTAGCCATAATAAATGAGAAGCTATACGACTAAGTTCCAGCATAATTACTCTAATATAACTAGCTCTTTTAGGTACTTGAACACTTTCCAATCGTTCTGGTGCATTTACCGTTATTGCTTCTGTGAACATAGTGGCTAAATAATCCCACCGTGTTACATAAGGCAAATATTGTATAATTGTTCGATTTTCCGCTATTTTTTCCATTCCTCTGTGTAAATAGCCCAATATGGGTTCACAGTCAATAACATCTTCACCATCGAGAGTAAGGATCAGTCGAAGAACTCCGTGCATGGATGGGTGGTGAGGACCCATATTAACTATCATGAAATCTTTTCTTGTAGCCGGTACAGTCATATCTTTTCTTCCTTAATTTGTTATTCCATTCCATGAATTTCTCAAAACGAGGTTCATCAAAATGAAAAATCTAATAACTAATAAAAAAAATTCAAACCAATCTTAAAATTTAAAATTTTCATTAACGAGTTTTTGACTCCCGGATATTTAACTGATCAATTAATTTCTTATAGCGTACCTTATTTTTCTTTGACAAATAATTCAGCAGCCGTTGACGTTTTCCCAGAATTATTCGTAGACCTCTTTGTGATAAAAAATCTTTTTTATGTAATTTCAAATGTAAAGTGAGTCCCCGTATCTTATTGCTAAACCCTAAAACTTGAAATTCAACAGACCCACAGTTTTCTTCTTTTTCTTCTTGTGGAATAACCAATATGAATGCATTTTTGATCATAAAAAACCAATTTTTCTATTTTTTTTTTCTTTTCCGTGGATTTTCTCGATCAGGAAAAATAATAATTATACTAGTCATTTTAATCTAGTACACACAAAAATTTGTATTTATTCATATACACTACTTTGCTTTCATTTATTTTATATATTTTATATTATATAATATATTTATATATATTTATAAAATCAAATTTTCTTTCTTTTTTTTAGTTATGTTATCCAAATCAAATTTTTCATTTGATTTGGATAGAAAGAGATAATACATTTATACATTCCTAAAAGAAAATTCTTTTTTTTTGTTTTTTAGGGGAAAAGGGATTCTGTCGATTTCTTCCGAAATCCATTGATATTTAATCAAATCGGTGTCATGATATGTTTAATATGCATATATTTTTCTTTTGACTTTCTATGTCATGTGATACATAGAAAATGTACTTACTATTAACTTATTCTGTTCTGAATTAACTAATTCAGAATCGTGGATACATATGTATCCTTGACATACTAAAACGACTGCCATTATCGGTATCAAACCAATACCGATTCATACAAGCTAAATCTTCTAATCGATAATTGGGCCAAAGAAACAATTTGAATTTGATTAATTTATTTGCATCCATATTAAAATGCTTGTCCTTATTCAAAAATTGTCCACAGTTTCTTATGTTATTTTGATTGCAAAATTTTTGATTTTTATACACAACATTCCAATTCTGGGAATTGAAACAAATTAGAATTCTCCACTCTCTACGACGTCTGGGGGATAGAATATTTTCAGGAACAAGGAAATCATAATGATTTTTTTTTCCATTCACAAGTATATCGTTGTGTCGTCCACGGGTTCCATCAAAATGATTTTTATCAACATATCCCTCTTTTATGCATTTTTCATTAGTTTTGTGCTTACTCTTATCAACCAATAAAATACCTATAGTTTGATATGTAATAAATTTTCTCATAAATTTTACTTTCTTTGATAGACGAATTGGTTCAATAATAAACATTCCTTTGTTTACCAATTCTTGCAAGGTGAGCCTTTGTGGAATCAACATTAGATCCAGATGCATCTCTCCTCTTTCAATTGAGTATATAGCAATTTCCTTTGGATCCATCAGTCTAAGTAGGAAACCATATAACTTGATATTATTCATTATTCTTTGATTCAAAGGGTCAACCCATCTTAATTGAAAAATGAAATTATTTTTCAGGAAGAAACCCAGTTCCTCTTCTACCTTGTTCTTGTTCTTGAATTGTTTTTTCTTTTTACTCTTTTTAATGTCTGATGTCGGGTAATCTTCTTCAATATTTTTCTTTTTATTTTGTTTTCGTAGATCTGATACAAGATCCCCTTGGTCCTGTTTTTCGTTTTTTTTTTTGTTAGAATTTTCTAATTCAATATATTCTTTTTTATTTTTATCAGTTTTATCAGATAGTAAAGGAAGATTTTTTTTATTTATGCTGATCTTGTCATTTTTACTAATATTTTCATTTCCATAAAAATGAAAAATAAGTAATTTGATTGGTATGATCCACGGTTTCATCTTATAGACATCAAAAAGTAGCACAAATTCTGGGAAAAACGAGGGGCTTAGCTTTGATTTTGATATTGTACGATATAACCCTTTTTGATTCATACCCATCCAATCAAAAATGTGCTTTTTTTGATTGGATGAATCAACTTCGTGATGAATTGTAAAAGACAAAGTTTCTTTTTTTTCAAATATGTTATAATTATTATTCGTTTTGGTTGTAACATTTTTTTTAATCTTGGTATCGATATGTGTATTGGCCCAGGCCTTAATGTCAATATTATTTCTAAGACAACTTCCACAATCAAAATATTTTCTATCCGCATTTTTATGCGTACCAATAATATATCTTTTTTCTATATAATCATCAATGGCTAAACTTATTAATCCATAAAATGATTCGGGTTTAGGCATATTTAAATTAGATGTAATTTTGTGGTCCTCATTTATTTGTAATGTTGATCCAGAAATATCTGAGTCCCTACTATCCCCATTATTTATATAATCATATGATAAAAGATCATATCCGTAGTGTTTTTTCCATTTTTCTTTTTGACTCATCAATGAATTTACTGTATAGGAATTTTTTTTTACATAAGAATTTAATTGGGTTTTTTCTTTTTTATATAAATCCAATTTCATTGAGTATTTTTTTTGAAGCGTACGACGTCGGTTGATCCTATTTCGCCATTTTTCCGGGACTAACGGGGACCACTTGGTATGAGAGAAATTGTATTGAAAATGCGCCCCTAACCAATTTTTCCATTTATTCTCCTTAGTCTTAATTTTCTTATGCCTTAGTTTGGAATCCAATATTCCCTGGATCATACAATAATCTTTGATTCTATCCCTAAGAAAAGGATAGGTGTCGTGATACTGAAACACAGATTTTAAGTGATACTTGTTAAGTAATTTTGTTTGTGATAATTTGTAAAATACATATGCTTGAGACAACGAAGATAAGTCACAATAAATACTTTTATCATTATGACTAATATTTTTATTATAAAAAAACTTTTTGATAGTCGAAATAAAGTTGATTGTATTTTGATTTTTTTTCTCAATTCTTTCCTGATTTGTTTCATCATTAGAAATGGATTGATTGATCATTTTTCTTAATTCAAATAAAACTTGGGCATTAATCTTGGGAATCTTAATGGTATATAGTAAGATACCTATGTATACTTTTTCAATGAAGGATTTCATAAAATAATGTGATTTACGTATTAATCGTATATTTTGTCTTTTAAATATTTGCCAAACAGCCTTCTGCGATTCCGATCTATTATCACAAGTTAGAATTTTTCTTTTTTTGTCTTTTGTGATTCCTTCAATTTGAGTCCTAATTGTGATTGTCTTATTAGCAAGATCCATCATTTTTGTTTCTATGAATGAATAATTTTCTAAATTCGTAAATCGAATTTGAATGGTCGATTCGTGGATGATCTTATCATTCATTTTTGAATCTTTTATGTTTTCATTTAATTCATATCTCCTCCCCCGGTTAAATAAAAAAATGGAGTTTATTACATTTTCAAATTCCTTCATTATTAGGTTTATAACTAGTTTCATGACCCATATTGTTTTTTCTTTTGAAACTTTTAGAAACCATTTTATTATTTCTTTGAAAACTCTTAGAACTCCAAACAATTGCATTTTTACTTCTCTTTTTTTTTTTTCAATTTCTTTAGAAATAGGTTCAAAAAAAGGGGGTCGTTTTCGGGCAGAACCAAAGGGTAGGTCTGCCTCCTTTCCCAAAACTGTTAAAAAACAAAAATCGTCCTTTTGTGTTTTTTTCCGCATTTTATCTCTATGATGAGAGTATACCTTAGCTCCTTGCCAAGGTTTCAGACAGAAGGGAAATAGAATCTTTATCTGAATACCGTCTGTTAACCAATTTTGGGGAAATTCCGTTTCTGATAATTGAACACCATTATAGGTGCAAAAAATATGTACTTCTCTATTCCATTCCTTCAAATCTTCGTACCACTCGGGGAATTGGAATAATAGCATGCGGCCTACATTTTTAGCTATTATCAATGAAGGTAATATAATATATTTTCTGAGAAAGGATTGGGTTACTAACATTGAACCTCTGATTATTTGAGTAAATATAAAAGTATCCCAGGTTTCGGATATTGCTATTCGTTTATTTTTTTCTTCTTTCTCTTTGTTTGTTTTTTCCCCTTTTTTTGTATTTTTCTCTTCAAAATCAGCAATTTGAAATTCTGGATTTTCCCCTACCCAATTCCTAAAAATGCGATTCATCATATTAGAGAAAACAAAAGAAGAAAGAAAAACCGTTTTGTCTATTCGATCCAAAAAAAGTGGAGAATGCGCATTTGCTTGAAACATTTCCCAAATAACTATTTTACGTCTTTGCGCACGCATGGATCCTTTAATTAGACCACGATGAAAGTCTGATTGGTGTGAGTAACGTATCAAAGCTTCTTCTTCTTCTTCTTCACTAGTACTAGTATCATTAGTATTAGTGCTAGGATTATCACTCTGATCATCAGTATAAATTACCACTCGTTTGCCTTTTCTTGAACGAATGTCCGTTTTTCCCATCGATCCCTCTTCATTTTCTTCTTCCTCTTCTTCTTCTTCTTCTTCTTCCGAAACATCAATCAATTTGTATGACCATCGAGAAACATTTTTACTGATTTCTTCCATTTCAATGGATTTTTCTTTTAGTGTTGTTTGATCGTTTGGATCAGTTGTAATTTCATCGAATCCAAATTGCAAAGATTTTTCTTTCTTTTCTGAATCAATTTCTTGTTCGTATTCAAAAGATAATTCATCAATTGAGGTTAAGTAATTATCAATAAAAAAATTAGAATTCAAAAAGGATTCCCCGCGAAATAGATTCTTTTGATGTTCAAGTTCTCGAGAATGCTCAGGAAATAGATCATGAATCTTATTTATCCAGAACATTTCTATGGAATCAAATGTTTCTGTCGAAGTGATGAAATCATGAATGATTTCACGTAAATCGAATTTTTTTATTGTTCCTCGATATGGTCCATTCAAAAAAGGATCATACATTTTTGGTAAGTATTCTTGTTCATTCTCATCATCGCATAATCTGGTCCTTTTTTCTACCATATCTAGAAAAACCTTTTCTTTTTCTACAATTTGGATTCGACTGATCAATTCGTTGTTCAAGTTGTACTTTTTTTGTTCATTGGCAAAAACCCAATAGTTATAGAGATTCCCGTGATATAGTTTTTCTTTCGTGTACAAAGAAATTTTCCGTTCTATCATTTCTGAAAAAGTTGATAAACTGGGGGGATATGTAAAAGATATTATTTGTTTTCCATCACTTGGACATGTATAAAAAAAATATTGTGACATTTCATTTCGTACAGCATTTTCTAATTGATCATTTTTTATATATCGAAATGGGCGATTCCATCGTTTATCATCGAAAAGAAAAGTAACAAGGGGCTCTTCCATTTTCTTTAAAGAAATTTCCCTTTTTTCTTCTTTAAGTTTTCCCAATTCCCAATTATCTTGATACCCATCAAGATAAGAATCTTCGTAAACTGGGCTATCTTTTTTAGTCTTTTTCGTTTCGTAAGTTGTTTCTACATCGCTTTCTTCCTTTCTTTCTCCCCCTTCTTCCTTTTCTTTCAGTTTCTTAGTGAAAATAGGCGACGGCATTCTGCCTAAATAGTAGACACAGGTGATAAATAAGAGAATACTAAAGATTCGAGCCATAGAATTTCTCAATTCTGACACAAGGTACTTATTAGAATGATTTTGCCGTATCCAGAATAATACCAATCCAACCCATTTCATGAATAAAATGTGACCAATTAACCAACCAACAAAACTACTTGTTACAAATAACATCTTGTTGTTGCATCGAAACATATAAATGTTGACTAATCTGGCTAAGGTTGAACTTGGTAAAATGAAATGGTTGAATAATTGAAAAATGA